ATAATATGAAAATATCCTCTAATGTAGAGGGAATTGCACGTATAGAGATTCAAAAAAGAATCGATTTGATTCAGGTCATAATCTATATGGGATTCCCCAAGTTATTAATAGAAGACAGGACTCGAAGAATCGAAGAATTACAGACGCATGTACAAAAAGAACTCAATTGTGTAAACCGAAAACTCAACATTGCTATTACAAGAATTGCAAATCCTTACGGGCACCCCAATATTCTTGCAGAATTTATAGCCGGACAATTAAAGAATAGAGTTTCATTTCGCAAAGCAATGAAAAAAGCTATTGAATTAACTGAACAGGCAGGTACAAAAGGGATTCAAGTACAAATTGCAGGGCGTATCGACGGAAAAGAAATTGCACGTGTTGAATGGATCCGAGAAGGTAGAGTTCCTCTACAAACCATTCGAGCTAAAATTGATTATTGTTCCTATGCAGTTCGAACTATCTATGGGGTATTAGGCATCAAAATTTGGATATTTGTAGACGAGGAATAATAAGAACTTACTTGACTTATATTTAGTTATATCTGGTGATAAAACAAAAAATGGCAAACTCTTTCATTCTTTTTCTGGTAAATAATAAAAAAAAAAAAAAGAACAATTCTATAAGGTTGAATAAAAATTCGATTAATCATTTGATATAATTGCTATGCTTAGTGTGTGACTCGTTGGTTTTTTTAGGGTTGGGATTCAAAAAAATGGACAGCCCATAGTACAAACTGATAACTATAGAACTAATAACCAACTCATCACTTCGTGTTATCTGGATAGAAAGAACCAGTCAAGATATGATATATAAGTCATATCATTGTAGCAACTGAAATCTTTTTTACATAAAAAAAAAAAAACACACAATCTGATTATGGGTTGTAAAGCAATATAAAGTATACAGATAAATGGAAGGGTGAGAGAAAGATAGAAAAAGAATATTAATGATATATAATTCTAATATGTAAGGTCTATGAGTCATCTCATATAAAGGGAATGTAATAAAGCATCAATACTGATTGATCCATAATTAGACAAATCCGTGCATAGAACAAAAAATCAAGAGCCCCGAGTCAATAAAGACTGAGAAGGTTGACTCAAGAATAAATTTAATTGGAGGCTCCGTTGTAAAATTCAGACCTAATCATTAATCGAGAAGTGGTGGGAACGACAGAACCCGTGAATGCATAAGATTCTATTGAAAACGAATCCTAATGATTCATTGAGTAGGATGGCGGAACGAACCAGAAACCTATTCATTTATTCTGAGAGGTCATGTCATAGACTAATCTTACAACTGAATGTTGAAAGAGTAAATATTCGCCCGCGAATTTTTTTTTTTATTTCTAAATTTTAGTCGATTCGAAATAAAAGGAAAAACAAAATAAAGATTCATTATAGCGTTCTACCAAAACGACATTATCTATAAATAGAATACATGTTAAATTATATATTAAAACACAAAAAAATTCTAATTTATAATCGATTAGATCAAATTTCAAAGAATCCCACGATTCCATATATTATTAACCGTGTATTTTTTTTTGTTTAATTATTTTTAATTGTTTAATTCGCGAGGAGCTGGATGAGAAGAAACTCTCGTGTCCGGTTCTGTAGTAGAGATGGATGGAATTGCTAAACAACCATCAACTATAACCCCAAAAGAACCAGATTCCGTAAACAACACAGAGGAAGAATGAAAGGAATATCTTATCGAGGTAATCGTATTTGCTTCGGTAGATATGCTCTTCAAGCGCTTGAACCCGCTTGGATCACATCTAGACAAATAGAAGCAGGGCGGCGAGCAATGACACGAAATGCACGCCGCGGTGGAAAAATATGGGTACGCATATTTCCAGACAAACCTGTTACAGTAAGACCTACAGAAACACGTATGGGTTCGGGGAAAGGATCTCCCGAATATTGGGTAGCTGTCGTTAAACCCGGTAGAATACTTTATGAAATGAGCGGAGTAGCAGAAAATATAGCTAGAAGGGCTATTTCAATAGCGGCATCTAAAATGCCTATACGAACTCAATTCATTCTTTCTGGATAGGAATGTAGAAACAAACGAAAGGGGTTTTGGGGATGAAAAAAAAACAATTGCAGGTTTCTTTTTTTGTTTTGAACAAATAATATTTCTTTTTTTTATTTATACCTTTGCTTTGCATTGAAAAAGAAAAAACCGATAAAAAAAAAAAAATGATATGATTCAACCTCAAACCCATTTGAATGTAGCGGATAACAGCGGGGCCCGAGAATTGATGTGTATTCGAATCATAGGAGCTAGTAATCGACGATATGCTCATATTGGTGACATTATTGTTGCTGTAATCAAGGAAGCAGTACCAAATACACCTCTAGAAAGATCCGAAGTGGTCCGAGCTGTCATTGTACGTACTTGTAAAGAACTCAAACGCGACAACGGTATGATAATACGATATGATGACAACGCTGCGGTTGTTATTGATCAAGAAGGAAATCCAAAAGGAACCCGAATTTTCGGCGCGATCGCCCGGGAATTAAGACAGTTAAATTTCACTAAAATAGTTTCATTAGCACCTGAAGTATTATAGGGTAAGACCTTAATATAGTATTTGAATGAAATTGATTAAATTTATTTAATTAATTAGTAAATTGTTTATCTATCACGTATATATCTTTAATAATTCATAAATATTAAAAAAAAAATAATTCATAAATATTAAAAAATTCAGAAAAAAAGAAAAAGAGCATGTTGATTATATCAAAATTCGGGGGAAACAAAAATCTTAGTTTATCATGAGTAAAGACACTATTGCTGACATAATAACCTCTATACGAAATGCTGACATGAATAAAAAAAGAACAGTTCGAATACCATCTACTAACATCACTGAAAATATTGTTAAAATCCTTTTACAAGAAGGGTTTATTGAAAACGTGAGAAAACATCAAGAAAGCAATAAATATTTTTTGGTTTTAACCCTACGACATAGAAGAAATAGGAAAGGACCATATAGAACTGTTTTAAATTTAAAACGGATCAGTCGACCCGGTCTACGAATATATTCTAACTATCAACGAATTCCTAGAATTTTAGGCGGAATGGGGGTTGTAATTCTTTCTACTTCTCGAGGTATAATGACAGACCGAAAGGCTCGACTAGAAGGAATCGGCGGAGAAGTTTTGTGTTATATATGGTAATCTTTCTAATAGCCGACACGGTCATATTTGTGAAAAAAGAGAAAGGACAAGTTTATAATATTATCCCTCTTACATTAGTTGATACTTCAAAGCGGTTTTACCTGGAATGAAACAACAAAAATGGATTCATGAAGGTTTAATTACTGAACAACTTACCGATCGTATGTATCTTCCGGATTCGTTTAGATAACAAAAAAATTATTCTGGTTTTTGTTTCGTAAAGTATTTCATGTAATTTTATACGTATACTACCAGGAAATAGACTAAAAATTGAGGTAAGTCCTTATGATTCAACCAAAGGGCGTATAATTTAGAGACTCCAAAGCAAAGACTTGAATGATTAGGCGGTTTTTTCAATTTCAACATTCTTTCGTGAGGATACAATTCGAAATTAAAAATTTCAAGAAACTTATTTTCTTCCAATAAGTAGATTCGTAATTAAAAAAAGGAATGACAAATATGAAAATAAGGGCCTCCGTTCGTAAAATTTGTGAAAAATGTCGATTGATCCGTAGGCGGGGACGAATTATAGTAATTTGTTCTAACCCGAGACATAAACAAAGACAAGGATAATCTTTCTAAAACAAAAAGACTCTCGAAATCTAAAGGACCCGATGTACAGATGTACAAATAAATAAATAAAATAAATAAGTAAAAAAAAAAAAAAAAAGAATAAGGATCTGTTTTGACATGAAATGGATATATCCATATATCTCTGACTTATATTTATGAGATGATAAAATATGGCAAAACCTATACCAAAAATTGGTTCGCGTAGAAATAGACGTATTGGTTCACGTAAGAATACACGTAGAATCCCCAAGGGAGTTATTCATGTTCAAGCAAGTTTCAACAATACCATTGTGACTGTTACAGATGTACGGGGTCGAGTAATTTCTTGGTCCTCTGCCGGGGCTTGTGGATTCAAGGGTACAAGAAGGGGTACACCATTTGCCGCTCAAACCGCAGCAGGAAATGCTATTCGGACAGTAGTGGATCAAGGTATGCAACGAGCAGAAGTTATGATAAAAGGCCCGGGTCTCGGAAGAGATGCGGCATTAAGAGCTATTCGTAGAAGTGGTATACTATTAAGTTTCATACGGGATGTAACTCCTATGCCACATAATGGCTGTAGGCCTCCTAAAAAAAGACGTGTGTAAAAATAAACATTGAAGAGATTTCAAGAGAAATAAATAATTCAATGATTTGATCAAATAATATACTATGGTTCGAGAGAAAGTAACAGTATCTACTCGGACACTACAGTGGAAGTGTGTTGAATCAAGAGCAGACAGTAAGCGTCTTTATTATGGACGCTTTATTCTGGCCCCACTTATGAAAGGTCAAGCCGATACAATAGGCATTGCAATGCGAAGAGCTTTGCTCGGAGAAATAGAAGGTACATGTATCACACGCGCAAAATCTGAGAAAATACCACATGAATATTCTACCATAGTAGGTATTCAAGAATCCGTACATGAAATTTTAATGAATTTGAAAGAAATTGTCTTGAAAAGTAATCTGTATGGAACTCGTAACGCGTCTATTTGTGTCAAGGGTCCTGGATATGTAACTGCTCAAGACATTATCTTACCACCTTCTGTGGAAATTGTTGATAATACACAGTATATAGCTAACCTAACAGAACCAATTAATTTGTGTATTGAATTACAAATCGAGAGGAATCGCGGATATCGTATAAAAACGCCAAATAACTTTCAAGACGGAAGTTATCCTATAGATGCTGTATTCATGCCTGTTCGAAATGCGAATCATAGTATTCATTCTTATGTGAATGGGAATGAAAAA